GTACGATTCCTTAGCTGTGCCTGTTTGGTACCGAGCTCTTTGATGGCCTTTCTTTATCCGAAAACGCTAAAAGGTAGTGAGTGGAGTCAGGCACAAAGCGATCCTCAGCGGCCGAAAGAAGCCTTGTTCGGTCGTTCAGAGATGTAGGGGTTGCCGCTCCTTAGTTCATCTCTCGGTAGAACAGGGCACCTATGCGGTGGGTTCGACTCCCACAGGAGCGCACATTGCCAATCTAATTGGTACTTTCCTTTTATTGATTTTGAGTTCTTGCTGTCAATTACTGATTCTTTAGCGATGTAAAGCCATCAGGCAGTAGACCGGCAAGGGAACGGCTGTCTCGGTATTCGTTCTTGAATCAGTGACTGAGAGTAAGGGCTAGTGATCAATAAAATAAGACTAGTGGGGCATCTTGCTTTTCGTAGTAAGCAACTCTCTTTATAAAGCTCTTTTTTTATCGAAGTAAAGAGTAGTTCCTCTTGTTGAATGTCGTTCCGGCGAGCTACTTCGTTCCTCTTGTTCCTATTCTCCGATTCCGAATCTGATCTGATCCCGAACTCCGGAATCAGTCTTTCGGGCTCTTTAGAGCGTTAGAATGCGTCTTCTGGTCCTCATGTGGGTGATTCCCCATCTTCTTCGTTAAACGTTGGGTTCTCAGTAAGAAGATCGCTGTCCGCTGGGATCTAGTCCATGAAAGAAAGACCTTTTCTGCTATAGAGCCAATATGATCGTATGGATCCTTCCTTGAAAGAATCGCAAACAAAGAGTAAATTGCTTATTAGGTAGCAAACAGGAAAAGCAAACAAAAGGGGTCGCCTTCTCGGTCAATCCTTTCTAAGGAGCTTAGCTTCCCAACCATTGAACCGAACAACCCGGTGATTCCTCTTCCATCAACAGCTCTCTCGCTTTCCACGGGGAACTACTTTTCATAGGCTGATCCGAATTAGGCTTTTTAGGTCTTCTACGCGCAGGCATACCCTTTCTTTCTTCTAGCTAGGGTAGAGACAAAGACTTATATTAGTATACCGACCCCTCCCTTACTCAACAGCCCCTCGTTAAGTACACTTCCTTAAGTAACGTACACTCCTTTGGTCTCGGGTTTCAACTACTTTCTTTTAGTTCAAACTGGGAAGAAGGCTTGCTTTTCGTTGATCTCTTACTGGTGAACCATCACTCGAACCTGGAACCGAAGGACTTGCCTTTTCGTTGAGCTAGGCCCGTAAACTCTTTTAGGAGTTCCAAAGACGAAATAGATGACCGAGGGCCCTTCTAGATGGAGCCAGGTTAGGTCACTTCGATCGCTTAAGCCCTTACTGCGATAGAGTAGGCCGCTTTAGTTGGCAAGGTTATATGGTCTAGAATTCTGCCATCCAATCACCTTCAAACAGTTGGAAGCACCTTAACTTAAGAAGCTGGGCTGCCGAAGCCGCGGAACATGCTGCTCAGTCTCCACATCGCAAGAAGAGGTTCCGTTCAGTTAGATATTCAGGATTCACCGCACAGAAGCGATCTCGAACATAACTTATGTCATTTCTTTATCAGTAATAAGAGCATTGATAGAGGAAGATGAATGTGCAATGGAATTGCAATTGGATGGTTGTACTGCCTTTAGCTGCTCCGGTATCGGCATCGGCAGCATTCACAGCTGAGCGGATTCTATCACTCTCACTTGCAGCCTAGTCTGTAACAAGAACCATGGCATTCGATGCTTCCTGTATAGCTCTTGTCTAGCAAAGAGCCAAAGATCGTAGCGTGTCTACTATTGCTATAGAAAAAACCTCCTCCTCATATTCAGAAGTGCCACAGCTTCCTTTCCTAATTCCAATCGCGACATTGGTAATCCCGCATCTGAGATAAACCTAGTCTGATTCACGTGGCAAAGGGCATTCCTTGTCCCCTTCTTATACTAGTGATTCATTTCCTGCAAAACCTTCCACCAGCAGCCGATTCCTCCTGCTTTTCTGGGGCATCCATATAATATATGTATCTTCCCTCTGTCCATCAATCCTCTTCTCTGCCCTTTTTTATACTATGCGTGGCATGCCTCCTGCTCGTATCTTAACTGGGCAACCTTCTCTTGCAAACAATCCCTTCGTCGCTAACACCGGTTATTTCGAAACAACCTCTGCTCGTACATTAATGCCTTCCTCCAAGAGCTAACTCGCCGGCACTTGGCTGGGGATCAATAACTACTTATATAAGGTATACCACCATCGGCAACTGATTCAACTCTTGGTCACATTCAACCATCAAGAAATCATCCACCATTTAAACGGGTTTTCACTCTTTCGGGCGATTGAGAAAAAGAAGATTATGGGAGAAAGAAAGAACTCCACTTGTTATATATGAGATTTTCCTTATAGTAATAGAGAGTCTCTCTCATCCCTGGCTCGGAGTGGTTCAATGCCATGTGCTTTCCGAAACGGACGGTAGTCGACTTTAGGCAAACAGAGGCGCTTAGATGATAGTTACGTTACGCTTGCTGGGCTGGGCCCACTTATTCATAGTTCCGTCAACTAGCGCACTCCTGCTTGAAAGCTGCAAAGGGGGATTACGGGCTGACAAGTACTTAGAAGAAAGAAGAGTTTTTGAAATGAGTTGAAAAGCGGAGCAAATGGAGGAGGAGTTGGCTTGTTTGTAGCATAGAGCTTTGCTCTTCGTCTTCCGGGCCTTTAATAATGAATTCTGAAAAAATGCTTTGACGTCTACATCAAGCAATTGTGGAGTGCTACTGGTCGGTGCTTTCTTCTTGTATTATGGGAAAGGCGCACTTAGAACCACTCCTATCGTAGTGGTTTCCTTCTTCACTCTTGGTATATATAAGCCACTTAACGCGAGACTTATCCTGGTTAAGCAAAAAGGGCATTTCAGTTCGGTTGGTTTGGCCGGGGGCAAGCAGATCGCACAAGCAAGAACACTAGGAGCATTCTTTTTGTATATTATATCTGTATATTATAGGTGTAGTTTTCAGTCTCAGTCCCTATGCTTCGCCCCTTCTTTAAGTTAAGTTGAATGCCCTGCTGCACCTTCCTAAGTAACAGGTCTCCCGGGACTTCCTTCTTATACGTACGAAACGTATCCTGTCTCAAACGGATCTCTCTCTTAACATAACACCGTTGGCTTTATTTCTGTCTGACTCGCAGAAAGAAAGAGTACGCTAGCTAGCGCGCTAGAACTAGCATCGCCTCAAACAACCACCCCTTCCTCCTTTGGTGGCTCTGCAGCCTGTGCCTGCCTCCCTGAGCTCCAATTGCTTACAAAGCAACACCGATTGATGAGTTTGGAGCCCGCCCTTCTCCTTGACTTGTATTACCCTCCTCAACCACTGCCAACCTGTAAGGTCGCTCTCAAAGAAGTCTCGCCTCACCTACGCAATTATGCTATGCCTTGAGCTGACCTGGTACGACCGGACTGAGTCTGTATATCTAATTCACTCACTATCATGTGGTGTAAAAACAACTAGCGTGAAAGAGCTTGACTTTAAAACCGTTGAAACCGAAAGCTATTTGTGATATGCCCCTCCCTTAGTTTCGGATTCACAACCCTGCTTGAGCCTACGCCCCCCTTATCTGTGAAACCTGTCTGGCTTGAAGGTTTAGCCTATTACGGAGGAAATGTGCTATGAGAATTTATACTAGAGCAGCGCTACAAATCGCTTCGAAATGCCCACCTGTTAAGGAAGGCTCACTACTGTTCTTCATTTGCCGGGTCAACGGAGCTAGGATGTCATTTCAGCCTTTAGCTCTTCACCAGAGCTACTGCTTTGATTGATGCAAATGATGCTTTGGATGCTTCCTTGGTACGATGCTTCGTCTTTCCGTCAACCCCCCAGAATCCTATTCATGCCCATCCCCGTCCTAATCCTACCGCTAAGATTCTAAATCTTCTTCATCTCCGACATCTCAACCTTGCGGTTCCTTTCTCTCTGTCGGATCTTGATTTGCCAATGGCCCTTAGGAAAGGAAATAGGCGATGTACTCATCATCCCATTAGTAAAGTTCTATCGTATTGTACCCTGTCTCCTTATTACAGGGCTTTAGTGTTCGCCATCTCCAACCGCAAAGGGGATATTCTACTTAGAGCCTACCTGACTTGGCTAGCTACCGAGCCCGTACCGGCACAATCCGTTTTCTCTAAGCCAAGCCTAGTTCCATGTACCTGTAACCCGGAACAGCAGAAGTGCTTTTCTCTAAACTTGACTTTCACTCTTCCTGCTTGCCGAACGAAAAGAAAGAATGTTTCACTTTCTATACCGCCGGCATGGCTCTGTCTTGTTCGTTGCGATTTTGAACGTCAAAGGCAGTTTTAACGACCTTCTAAGAACACTGGTTTTTTAGAGCGGACGGGAACAGAAGCAAGGATACGAAGTCAAGTCACTTAGTGTGCCGAAAGGGACTCAGGATGTGTAACAGAAGAGAGAAAGCTTCTATATAGAGGTCTTTATAGGGCACTGGATACCTGGATAAGCATCATATATAACTAAATCTCCATCTCGAACCCTACTACCGACAGGTCAAAAATCCAGTGCTAGTTGTTTAGGATCCACCATCTACGGAGGCACAAGCAGCATCTAAGCAAGGAGAGGCACGCCCGCAAAGTCAGAGCAAGTTTAGGTGGGAACAAGAAGCGGAGAACAAGACAGGAAGACAGACGGTTCGGAGAAAGCAGTAAGGCAGAAGGACAAGAAAAGGACGGTCAAGCAGGCCGAAAGAAGCCTTGTTCGGTCTCTTGTTGAAGTGGTGACTCACCTGCAACATAAGTTTTGCAAACCTGGGTTAATTCCACTTTCCACTGGACGAAGGCAAAAATAAAAAGATAGAATACGACGGGTTTTCTGGCGTATAAAGAAAGAATGACACGATCATCTAGCCTTGGTCCTCTCATCATCTGATTCCCGAAAGGCAGAACTGAAGAACGCACTGTTTGGGAGTAGGCATGACCCCTCTTCTTTCTTTAGACTATCGTTTTTTGTTTTCCGGATGTGGATTGAGCATTTTGTTGAGTATTGTTTTTGCGCTTGTTAACCTTCTTCTTTTTGACCGGACAACTGGATGCGCGAATCTTGCTCTACCACCCCTTTCTTTTTAAAGAAAAAACTTTAGTGAATGGCTAAGAGGAAGTGCCTCTGGTATTTCAGTTTCGACATGGCCTTGATCTTCTGGTGAAGTGGCAGTAATGTGAGCCTTATCCAATTCCTTTTCCAACCAAGGATACTGGTGAGTCTGACCGAGGAGAAGGACGTCTATCTTGGCTGTCTAGCTATGACTAAAAAACCTACTTGTGACAACTCAACACTGGAAGCTTTGATGATACTTTTTTGCCCGCACACGACCATAAGCTGTCTTTGCTTATTTCCTTGCTTAGCTACCCTCGAATGATTTGGTACGCGCTTGCCGGCCCCTCACCCCTATTAGTTAGTAAAGCTTGGATGCCGATCAGTGGCCTATTTACCGAATCATGATTTTTTTTAGTCCTATTTTTGCAAACGAATAAGACGGTGCTGATTCCGATGTATTCTATTTCTATGACATTGAGTCTACCTTTTTCTTTTTTTCTTGTATATGACCTCTTGTACAGTCTTTTTTCAGGCATTGATTTCATCTTGATTTTAATCCTGGCGATTTTACCAAACCGTTCTTCCGGCGAGGTGGTGTAATTAGAGCCTTCTTCGGCACCAAGACCCTTTAGAGAAAGGGGCGAGGCACAAGAGGATGTACTGGGCCAACCATGACCTTTTCGAGCAGCTCTTTCAATTGCCGCCTAATCTCCTCATTGGCCAATGTCGACGTCCTGTAACGCCGTTGGGTAAGAAAGCTCCCTGTGTGAGTTCAATCGAGTGTGCTCCAAGCTGCTACAGGCTTTCAATCCAAATCAGCTACAGCTAAATGAAACCAAAAGCAAAGCTTGAAAGCTCAATTCCTAGCTGCTACAGCTAAATCTAAGGCTACTACCTTAGCTGTTCTAGTAGCTCCTTTGATTTAGCGTAGGGAAGGTGGAAGCTCTATAGGACAATTGCTTTGGGCTATTTTGAAGCTATGCTATATAGGAAGAGATAGCAGCGGCTGGCTACTAGCTTTGCTTTTGCTATTAGCTCCTGCTAGTGCTAGTAGTTAGCTTTAGGAGCCATTTTCAAGCTGTAGAATAGCAAAATAGCGTTGCTTTAGTAGCTGTGTACAACCAAGCAGGCAAAGCTAGTAAGTAGCCTTTTTGTTTCTATAGCTTCACGCCCCCTACCCTATGGTAAAGAAGAGGAACTAAGGGGTTTACAGGTACTATATTTCGGCTTATAGAGCTTCTTTTTAGCCCTATGCTAAAGCAAAGCCCTATCCCGCCTATGCCTATGCCTCAAGTAAATAAATAAGCTAATAGCAACTGCGCGTTGTAGCCGTTTTTGATTGAAAGGTAGCTGTAGCTTCAAAGCCAAAGAGGAAGTTTCTTCTGATTTTAAGGGTTCCGCTGTAGCAGCAAAGAAGAAGGCAATTTCTGCTGCTAAAATAAGATAAGTTTCAATACCAAAGGAGTGAACTTCACTATAAAGGCTATAGAAGTGCATCACTAGTTTATATAAAATGAAGGAAATGAAAAAGGTTATTCATAGTATATAGAACGCCTGATTACTCCCATCTCCTTTTACTTACGCATTTCCAATCAAATCATGATCCCATCTCGATCAATTTCGCATTGATCAGGGCGAGCGCTCTAGTCCCCAGACGACTTTCTTCAACCGCCCCTGTTCCAACAGCTACAGATAATAAAAGTTAAGGTTATTCCTCTTCATCAGCCAATTCCCGACCGCCTTGCTTAGCGCAAGCACTAAGCAAGTAACCCCAGAGTATCATGAACGCAGAGCGCCGACTGTAACAACCGTGATGCTGTCGCGTAACAGAAAGACAGAAATCTATGAAGCAGCTTAAATCGTTTCAAGGGTGAGGTTTGGAACCCAGTAACTTTACACCTAGCGGGAGTCGTGGAATAGCATAGCTATGATCAATTGAAGAAGAAAAGAAATGGATCGAATAGGAATTCTCATTGACCTACTTAACTCAGTGGTTAGAGTCTTCCATACGGCATCGGTTCGCGATCCAATAGTAGGGAAGTTATGCATGAACGTAATGCTCATAATTTCCCTCTAGACCTAGCTGCTGTTGAAGTCTTAGTCTTTTCTTGGAATTGACTTAGTGAGAGCACCCAAGTCGGGACAAGAAGGATATGAATTTTCGTACGAGCGAACTTCGTAACGAGAGAAAGCTTCCTTGAGTCGTTGTCCAAGCATGAACTGCGCAGCCCCTTGCTCTAGTTGAGTTACTTTGCCCCTTCCTCACGCTCTGTTAATCGGGAGAGGTATAGCTATAGCCAGGTGTTCCTCTGGTTATTCCTTTTTAGTAGAATGAATTGTTTTTCTCACCCAAAAAGATCTCTGCAGGGCTACCGCCTGTTTAAGTATCATAAAAAAGTACAAATAGGGCCTCTTTCTCGGACCTCTCAGATATAGAAGACATTGGGGATGCAAAAAGTGAGTTTCTCGGTAAGGAACTTTCATGGCTTTCATATAGAGATGTTGAAAGTCCATACTTTTGGTGGGTCAACTCGGCTTACAGCGGTTAGGAATGGAAAAGATGAGGCTGTTTTTGTCCTTCCAATCACGGTTACAAGCGAAGCAAACAACTAAGCCGGCGAAGCTGCAGTCTAAGCTTTAGCGGTTCCAACCTCTGATCTATATAGCTCCTGATGGAATATCAATTGTAATGAACGGATTTCTTCTAGGTTTCGTATCGGAACGGCACTTTAATATAATGATAAAAATCTCGTAGTCAACCATCTTGTATTTTGATTAACCACTAAAGAGATATGTCTAACCTTGCTAACGCGAAGTGCGTCTTCCCGCGAAACAAGATGGCACGGCCCGAGTCGACAACAAATGGTTACCCACCCACAGGGCTTTACGTTTTGTTCGGATCATGATGTCGTACTGAGCTCCAACCCTTTCTTTCCTTCTTACCACAAAAGATCATGTTTCTTTCACTGCATTTCTTCGTCTTTCATTCCCATTTGAATCAAAGAGTACTATAATTAAGTAAGTAGTTTTTCTGTTGCATTCTTGTGATCAATAGCAGATGCCCAACCCAAAGGGCGGGGGGCTTTACCCGACCCTCGGATGCATCTATCCTAGTAAAAGACATAAATTAGATTATCGCAGTTCGGAAATTCATATACGTAAGGGCCCTGGCCGAAGGTGCCTTAGGTCAGAAAGGGGTAGGTCAACTACAGATAGAGACACCTCGCCTCCGGCTGTTGTTGAGAGCTAGTTCTTCTTGTTCCTGGAAAAAAGAGTAATCCGCATAGGCCGACTAAAGGCTTTCACTCCCGACCTTCTTGTTCGTAAGCATTGGGAGATAGATATAAGTTCCGAACAAGCCCTTTCTTAGATAGCTTCGTGCCCATTCCAGTTAAAGTATTCTACGGGCAGCTCAACCAAAGTAGGTCAACTTAAGCCTTTTCCGCTTGAGTATCTAAATCTGTTGAATCAATGGATGCCACGGCGGCGATCGAAGACTGGGAAATAGTTGTAAAAAATAACCCCTCGGCACTTGATCAAATAGCTCCGGGAGGTGTACTTTCTCAATCCGACCTTGTCCCTAAAGGAGAGAACTCCGATTCCTCGGTCCCATCAGAATATCCCTATTGGTATAAGTAGAGTAGATTCTAAGCGGGGAGATAGATGCGAATATAGTTTTGATAAAAGAAAAAGAATTGGGCGGTTCCGCCACTCCTTGGGTCGATGGGTCATGTACTCCGGGTATACACATTCTCGGATGTTATGGCCAAATCCTGAACCAGATGAACTCTCCTACGAAAACACATATTTCTTCGCACTTTAAGCCCCGGAAAGATACGTAAGAAACCATAAAAAGCATTCCCCGGAAGCGCCGAGTGGCCATAGAACAGCTTTCCTTGTCCGAGACATCCCCTGTGAATGAGTTACATGAGCATCTCTTCCGGGCTGAAGTGGTTGGCAATATCAGGCTAAGTCTCCGACTCGGTTCAACCTATATGATATAGAAGATCCTAAAATCCGTATGTTTCTAGAGATCTGAAAGAAGCGCTAGGAAATATTCTACTAAATGCACACCTCTCGTGGCAGGGCCAGGTCCTAGTCCTAGATCAGATTATGCCGGCTGCTCTTCAGTGGATGTTACTAATTTTCCCTCAACAGGAACTAATCGATCAACAGCGGATGCAAACTCAAAGATTTAAGGGTCCTGATAAGCCCTATTCTTTTGTTTTGGTAGAGCACAAGTAAATTGCCTTGGGTACAAGTGGTAGCTGCATAAGCAAGCCGATTTGATCGAACAAATATGAGTCTTTCTTTCCACCCCTTTCTTCAAAGAGAATCCCGCTTCGCTCATTCGTAACAAGAAAAAGACTGAACCACAAGGATCTAAGTAGGCATCTTTTGTTGATGTTCACGAGACGAAGTCCTTAGATCGTGGATGGAGTTGGAGAATACATAGGTCAAGACAAGAATAGATTGATGTAACATAAGTGGTCGCCTTCATAAGGGTAAGGTTTCAGCGCAAAAAGATTACGCCCCCATATCTCTATCTCTCTACCCGGAGCCCTCCTATTCATATATCGGTGCGAAAAAGCCGCCTTCTTTTTTTTATCAGTTGGAAATTTGTCAGTCGAGCTAGTAACCGTTTCCCGTAAGTGAGACGAACTTAGAAGGGATTTGCATTCTCCTTTCCGCTTCTACAATCGGGAATAGGTCTGAGGTCAACTGTACTCTAATAGGTTTTAACTGCTTGGGCAACGCTCATCCCTTGTTTAAGGAATCGCTTCTTTTAATAGTATCTTTCTCCTTTGCCCGTGAATCCCTTCTCTTTCTTTTCATTCCAGTAAAAAGTCTTATACGGTCTGGCCTGTCCATTAGTTCTTCTCTATTGCTTCTTTGATTTAGTAGAAAGCCCGGTTTAAACCATCTCATAGGTCGTCCTCACTCAGTACGATAGGTTAATTCTAATGCGGATATCGGCCTTATTTCAGCGGATCTGTGCAAATAATCGATTATAGTAAGGGTTTTCTAAGATTATAATATAAAGGTCTCATCGGTCCTTATTTTTATTTAATAGTTCGATTCCCGGCCCCGGTCATCTTTCTTCTAGCTTTTAGTTCTGTCTGGCGATTCCTTTAAATAAATATGTTCTACGTCCCCTGTTAGTGTTGGTCCTGTCCCGTACTCTATCTATCGATCTTATCTTAAGTGGATCAATCGCTTTTTCGGAACTCTTCCCTTGCTTGCTTCACTTCATCTCGCCTATAGTTCGATAGTATGGCACATTCTTTCTTTAGTAACAAACTGTAGTAAAAAGGCTTGTTCAAACAAACAAAAGATCAGAGGCGGTCAATGAACTATTGATTTGAAAGCGTAATCCGGGCCAATATTTCAAAGCGCGGCAAAGGCTTCTCTTCTGTAACTGTGGAAAAGGCTGTGCCTAAATTCTTTTTTGTAATTGTAAATAGAGCGACTTTCCCTCTTCTGCCTTCCGTCGCCTTAAGACTCAAAGCGGTGATCCAAGAAGTTCCCTTAATGATAGTGAACTGAGGTTTTGAAAATACTCGTCCAAAGCGTCAAGTAGGAATGATCGGTGAAATCAGCCTTCCTTGCCTTACCGACTTAAAGCAGTTAATAATATCTGTCTGCCTGCCTCAATGCTCGCTGACTTACTGGCCACGTTACTGAGTTCCTAGGAACGAGCAAGGAAGAATGCCGCTGCTGATAGATCCCGCCCAGATCAAGAGCGGGATCTTTTAGAAACAAAATTTTAGTGGTCGCTATTGCGGCCCTCGCTCTCAAGACTGTCGAAGATAGCATTGAGACTTTTCAATGAATACCTCGACTGATCTAGAAAAACAAGTTAGTTCCAGAGGCATCTTCCATTCATCTCGATTTGGGTTTTTCCGCACCATATTTTGATCTGCCTCTTCTTCGATCCGGAATTCCCAGCAAATCCTTGACTCCTCGAATACAATGGAATTTCACACCTGGCAAATCTTTCACTCTACCTCCTCTTATTAACACCATAGAATGTTCCTGCAAATTATGACCTTCGCCTGGAATGTGAGCAAATATATCATGTCGATTGCTCAAACGTACTTTGGCTATCTTACGTGGAGCTGAATTAGGTTTTTTCGGTGTTCTCGTTGAAACACGCGGGCATACTCCTTGCTTCTGGGGACATTGATCCGAAGCTCGAGTACGGTCCGTGCGCCGTTTTTCTTCTCTACCATGACGAATCAATTGATTTAATGTGGGCATCGCTCTTTCCTTTGTCCTTTCCCCCGATTTTTGCCCTATCACTAGTGATTACTCCCGATCCGAAGCACCCCTTTTCCATTCATAGAGAGATCCGATCGTCAAAATCAATAAAAAGGCCATCATGGACCAAGATCCAAACGGATCAATCTTGTTGAGAGGTACTGCCCAAGGAAAGGAAAAGGTTACTTCCGGATCAAGGATAATAAATAAAATTGAAACAAGATAAAATCGTATATCGAAACGACTTCTGGCATCACCGAAAGGATCGAAACCACATTCATAGGCCGACAATTTTTCTGGATAGGTTGAACTATTGGAAGCAAATGGAAAAGGAACACCGAGTGGGATCAAAGAAACTAGCGGACTGATCGCTAAATAGATACAAATAGGTGCAAATTCTGACATCACCACAGCCCACTTGGTTCTTTCGCTCCTTGCTCGCGGAGCGGCATAACGGAAAAAAAAATAAGAAAGAGATTCTTCCCTAAGAGCTTGTCCAGTACCAGAAATGCATCTCCTTCGCCCGCGCGAGAGACTTCTATGCCAGCCGGGAATAACGGCTCTGTTATGAAAGAGCAGGCAGACTACGCCCATTCCTTTATGAGTGGCTTTAGGAGATTAGGGTCCCCCCTTATATTCTCCCTCCATTTGCGGAGGTCGGCTGCCGACGTCTCCGCGGGGATATCCAGATCGTAAGACATTATTGCCTTCGCGCTACTGGAGTATAGTTCCGTCATTTCCGGAGAGTGCGCGGACAGCCGCCCTTTCCCCTTTGCACAATATTCGCGAAGTAGCTCCCGAATCAAAGTGTGAATGTCCCTTAGAAGTGCCGCATGCTCGTTTTGATCGGGAGCGGGGTGGGCAACTTCAGCCGGTGCTGGCGCCCGCGGCAGCGCCTCGTTAGAGAGAGAAAACACATCAGCGATGAACTCGAAGAGGTCGATCATATGGAATACCTAACCTTATAAATGTAAGAGAAATTAAAATGTTATAACTCCAGTACGAAAACCTCGGTCAGTTTCCTCCCCTTTCGGAGATTTTTCGTTACCGCCATACATAACAGATGGAAATAGTGAACCTGGCGTGAAGGGACAAAGACACAGAGATCGACCGCTTATTATTATATACGATTTTATTTACTTGTTTTGTTGCAAAAACCATTATACGAAGGACAGACAGATCACGAACCCAGCTTTCCCAAGCTGCCCTAAGGATAAAAACACTTTAGTCATAATGTCTCTTCCTAGCGGGCTCAACCACTTTTCATTCTTACTTTTAAACCTTTTCGGGTGGTACAAAAGCTCGACTTTTGGTCTTGTATTCCGGAATTGGCTTTGGATGCGAAAGCCTTTCTTCGACCTTGTGTCTCTCGCGGCAGGCAGCAATAACTGGATTTGATGGTTTATATTATATACGATACCAAATTACGTAGTTTGACTGCTATTCCATTGTGTGACCGGGAGGAGAATACCGTGATATTTGTTGGTCGCACAGATCCTAAGAAATTTCTCTCGATCGGAAATAGCAATCAATTTACTTTTTAAATTCATTGACCGGTGCGTCCATTCCGACTGTGTTTGTGTGGTAGACGGATCAAGGGAATGAGCGAATGCTCCGTGAGGGAGCCGAGCACGAAAGGGCAAAGGAAAGAGGTCGGGTCGGACACTCGCTTCTACGTATTATTTTTATAAATAAAATTTCAGGGACTGATTGAGAGGTGGAGTGCAACGAGCTTTTCTGCGGGAGGCCAAGAGGCGCCTACCCCACTGGTTTACCACGAATTAAAACTATTAACCCGCACAAGATCCATCACGCGGATCCATTTCTATTTTTATTGATATGTGCAACAGCCCGACCTTTGGTCTCACATTTCGGGATTGATTCAGGGGTGAGAGCCTCTCTTCAACCCCCGCCTCACTCGAGGGGAGCTGGTTTGGTAACAACTAGATTCGATGTCTTGCATTATATATATGATACCCTGCGGACCTTGGCCCTAACCAATCGGCATCGGTACGTCTATTTCTCACAGGGATTCCCCATCAATTACTGCCATGACAATCCGAACTAACTTAACTTAAAATCATATAAGATGCATCCCGATCCCGAACAGGAGTGGGAACAGACATTCGTATCGGGCGGAGCGCTCCAAGCCGTAGTGGACGAGAGAAACTCATCCCTGTTCGTTGGTCGTTGGTAGATCTATTGTAGTTGTTCGGGATCGGGGGGTTCCATTGGAAAGAAAGAAGCACCTTACTTGCTAGTGGAGACCGCTTGCCCACCCTCTACTTTTAGATAAATTCACATAACATATAATATAATTCCAGTTGTTGAAAAGGGGCCTTAATCTCATGCTTTATCCCTCGCTTCGCTTTCGGCTACAACTTCGGATTATTGGGCCTACGAAGCTTAGGACTTTATGCCCAATTCATGCAAAAATCCCCGGAAATGGATAAAAAGAATCTAAAGCATCGCCGGTCTCCAGTCGTATAGCCAGGTTAGCCGTCACAGTGTTCAAGTTGAAGTGCATAGATTTGTCCCGGACCACCCTCCTACAACTAGATTAAAGACAACAGCGGAAGATATTCGTTCCCGGACGTTAAGAACGGCGTCCATGTACCGCCTCAACAACAATACAAATAATAGAATCGACCCGGAGAGAGTGGGCAAGCTACCCCTGCCATCTGACCACCCTGCTACCCCCGATTCTTGGCGGATGAGAGATAGATTGTTCCGTTCTCACTCAAACCATTCAGCTTCGGCTGAAGACGTCACACCTCGCCAATTCTCGGCGGATGGCACCTTTGGAAAAGAACTAATAAAACTCCTTCAAGAGAGAAAAGTAACTCTTTTATGGCGGGTCGACCCTACTTACATAAAAAGAAGCGAAACTGATTGCTGCAATCTTAGTCTCGTTCGGTACAAACTTCGATGTCAACAAGCTCTTATTAGCAGGCCTGCGGGAGCGGCGAGAGAACTTTCCACCATTGGAAAACTGGTGGGTGCATTCCAGCAAGTCGTATTCCTCTTTTTTCTTTTGATCCACTTGCCCGGGAGGGAGTATTCCGGTTACGGCTAGGAAGTTTGCCCATTCGACCGCAAGAAGAGGGAGAAGAAGCTTCGTAGTGGCATTCCTCCGACGAGCTACCGAACTCCTAACCGAATAATAAAGCCGATCTCGAGTTGATGTTCCGGTTTATTATGCCTTTTATTTCTTAATATTAATAGTAAATATCCCTAACTGCTAAGTAATCCACCAAAAGCGGAGGTCTTTGTCAACAGAGTTCCAAATTTCCGCCAAGATCGTCTTTGAATTGCCCACTAAATCCAGAATCGTACGCGGAAACTACAAGAAGAAATGGAGCTCCCGCTCTTTCAGTCGAGCGAATGGAACCAACTACCAAACTCTTCCCGCTGAGCCCCCTCCTCGGATTAGGGGCACCGCACATCCGCCAGTACCGGTTGAGAAAGAGGAATAGAGCAAGGAATAGCATCGGGAATATAGGTTGTGGTGCAGCAAGGCAAAGTCAGGAACAAGGATTGTTTGTTACACGACTTATCCATTTCACCGGCTAGCTTCAGCTAGCCCGTACTAACAGAAGGTCAGGAATGAGACAGCTACTAGTGGCAGAAGGAAAGAAAGAACTTTCAGAGGGAAGCAAGCCTATGACAGGAAGGTGGGTCAAGGTTTAAGGAGCCCGACGGTCAGTCAATCACTCGTCTAGGGCCTTCCTCGCGGTCAGGCAACTCTTTCCTCGTCGGCAATCCCAATCACTTGCTGAGACAAGCTCTCCTCCTATTTCTGCACTGCTTCCGGTTGATGGCTATTATGCCTCTTCCTGCTCTTTTGACTTCTTCGACTCGTCTTCCAGCTCAAACTAGCCAAGACTCCTATTCCGGGTAGTGTTTTTTATAGTCCTTTGCTCTTTACAAACCCCTGACTCGTTCATTCACTCGCTTGGATTCAGTCTCGTTCGGTTGTTGATTAGTTCATAGGTAGTTGGTTAGATAGTCGTGGTTGGGTTATTCACTTGGAGTTGCTTGGTAACTTCCTGGCATTATTCCGCCTTTTCGGGTGTTGGATAGTTGCTCGGGTGGTGTATTGTGGTTGGTTGCATCAGTTGATTCACTCCTCCCTCAGCATTCGTCGATTGGTGGCGTGGGAAAGGGGCATTCGATCACGGGCAAAGATGTCGATGCAACTCATTATGCAAGTTATGAATTCAAGGTAGAGGGGTTGCCTGATTCACCAGTCTTTCCTCCGGACTCATCGGTAGGGTGATGCTAAACTATCTTCTAAGGGTTTTTACTATTACATAGGCTTGGGGCTCCCATGCTTTCCCACGGGTATTTTTCCGTTTGTTGGCTCCTAGCACATAGGGGGATTCCCCATCCATTTATCTTTCCATTCCTTCCCCCCATTCCAATCTTGGGGCGTACTACCATGATTCAGGGGGCTTCTTCCTCTCATTATTCCAATTCTCCTCCAGGGCCCTCTCACGGAAGGCTCCCTTTATTCGGGCGGACTCCCATGATTCCTTTCCCAGTGTCTATATTCCCCCCGTCATCCGAGGCTCAGACTTCACCCCATCCTTTTTTATATCAATAAGGAGCTCATCCATCCTGCCATAAGCTGATGATCTCCTAGCGCGAAAGCCATTGATCAATAGTTATACAAGGCGATCGGGGATCCCTACAGAAGATAGCTTTCAGAAGCCCAATGCTTAAACTCAAATTGCGCGATGAACTCATCAGATGAACTACTACAGGAAAGAAGACAAATTCGACCGAAGACCCTAGAGACCGTTACAAGACAGCTCGACCGGGAAGTAGTATATCTTATAAGAAAAAATTAGGTTACAAGGTATTCGCCCTAATTGAATAAAAGCTATATCTTACATAAAAGAAGGGAACCATATTCGTGGACAGATGAGCGTTTGCGACCGTTTACAAGAGTTAATACCGAAACAGACAATTCCGGATGCCCTCAGACAGAAGCCACTAAACAAGTAAAGGACAACGGGCAGTATTCGTGGATCGGGAAGACCAACTTTCATTCAAGGAAGCGGACCGTTGACGACAGCAGGCCGGGAAGGACAGATGCTACTAAAAAGCCGATTATCGCATGTTTTTAGAGGCCGTACTTGACCCATCCGGCCCCTTAAACTCGCGACTTAGCAAATAAAATAGACTATTCCGGACCCTTTCCTCATGTCGCTACCAGCTACGGATCAGATATGACCGGTTGAAGAAAGAAGAAAAGATCGATGAACGATTAAGCGAGACTTTGCCTTAGAGACCAATGAAATGCGACCTAGAAGCTTTATTACACAAAAGTTCTTTGAAGACCTCTTGCTTCTGCTTCCCTGCTTACTTTTGCTATCACCTCAACAGCTTTCAACCTGCTCACTTAGAATGAAGATCAATAATGGGCGGAAGGGCTTTACACAAGACCGCAGAGCGGGAGAGAGGGAGCCTTTGCTTACCTGCTTCTTAACCGTGCCCTCCTATCGTACCTATATCCCCTTTCCTTCAGTTACATCCAGTCTCAGTTCTGCTTCCAACTACCGATGGGAGAAGGCTTGGACGTTAAATAAGAGGTATGGCATACGGGAATGGTATATGAAATGAAAGGCTGGAAACAGAGCTGGAGATGAGCGCTAGCCAATGGTTAATACTTCAGAAAGCACCTTAGCAATTACCAGTAATGCCCGACCTCAGTCTTGTTTTTTGCTAGCTTGAGTCTAGAACTTTACTATCTCATTAAATGACGAATATATATATTTTATGGAAGATAGTCGGCCCACTTCTAGACGTTCCAGCGATTATGCCTGTTCTAGCCCTACCATCCGCCCCTATCATCATAATAAAAGGGGGTGCTTTCGAGCGGATCTGTGATTGGTCAAGGCGACCGAGAGGACACATACCTCCTCCATATTCCTTAAATAGGCAAGACTCGGATACTGCATGCGAGAAGCATAATAGTTTACTGAACAACTACTTAGATCTTGATTGATTTGGATGCAATGGAATTTTTTCATTACTCCAAAAAAAGCCATCCCATGAGTATACATGACCCCACTACCTGTATAAAGCGTACATCTCTGCTCAGGGAGTAGGTAAAAGCTTTTTATAAGAAAAGTAAAAAGCTGATGGATATTGATTGAGTGGGGAAATTTCTTGACCGTCTAGTTCTTTGTCAGCACCGAAGAAAGGGGATCCGGGAAGCCTAGTCCAATGACGGTGGAAAGCAAGTAGCTAACAGGGACCCGGCTTACAGGATACTATTTCAGACGAAAAGCAAGACCAGACGATGGAGACCATATCCCTGTAGAAGGCGTGAAACTCGTCTTTGGGAAGAACTTTCTTTGCCACTTAAGAGTTTTTCTCTTTCCTGGCGTGGAAGCCCCTGGACGCTGTGCAACAACTCCTCTGATTGGCTAGACATCTCCTTGTTCGGGTCATGCACACCACAAGTAGACACAACTGGATCTCTTATTCGCCTTCCAACGGGGACTCTCTCAGGTCCTAGTTTTCTGGGAATCTCTTTTGATCATCGGGTGAATAAGCTGGTCCAGCATCAACATCATCCCCGGGCACTGGTTGTTGTCCCTCGCCTCTGGCTTGAAAGCAATCATTGATCGGCATTCTGGGCCATCTCATTTACAGCATTTGCTTGTCACGCTTCGAAAGGCCGTTTCTTTCTTCCATTGCGGACTTGTCCTTGGAGGCCTCCCTACTGGAGAATACCATTCTTTTCTCATTGACTTCTTGAGATGGAAAAATATTATAGGAAAAGTTTATCTCACAGCAGCAGTCCATCTCGCGTCAGCAGCGCATCTTGCATCAGGAAAAGCAGGGTAATCATTCGTCCACGACACCGAATGTCCTTCTCAAGGTTTAACGCTCAGCCTTCTCATTCGACACTCCCTTTTGGACACTATTATATGTATGAGTGGGAAAGACCTGGACCAAGAGGCACCACTACCTGGAAACCCGGTTTTCCATTGTCAACGAATGGGCTACTGACTGGGCCCTTCCCTTAGTGCTTACCTAAATAAGTTGAACAAGACTTCCGTGAAGAAGAATTCACTAAGCCCCTTTCATTTAGGTGTAAATACTATGTTCCGTCACAGCCTTCCATGTTGTACTCTTCCCTACGTCCATGCCAGAAAGAGCCAGCTTGAAAGCCCCAAACTACTACTCCGTTAGTGGTCTAACCTTTTATCCGTCTCAGTAACCTGGCCCAGCATAAGAAAAAACCGCCTATCCATCCATTGCTCTTGCGTATTCCAATACCCTTTCATGATGTCGCGTATGGATCCTTGAGAATGAATGCGTCGTTAGACCTTCCAATTAAAGTGTCGCCATGTGGTGTATTGTGTATATGGATATAGATGCTCAGATGCACCCTTCTCTGCATTTATGGATGAATGTATCCTATATGGTATGGGTGGACACAAAAAACAAGGGTCTGAAAGAGGCTCGACCGATAGGGAGAGGGTATGAAAGCCAAGGAGAGCTCTCAACCAGGTAGAACTCATTCTACGGCCATTTTCATTAGTCAAAATCATTCTTTTTTTTTTCCATTTCAGGTGTGTCATTTGCTATGAAAGACGACAAAGAGCGTTTATAGTGCCCTTGGCCGTAGAGCGTGTTTTTCGAGTCTTAATCGTGGAGAATATTGACCCACGATGATCCCCATGCTGTTGATTCCGCCAGGGTCTCTCCAAGATTGAAGTCACCTTGCTCTTTTGCCCCCTCCCGGACCCTTTCTCTTGAATTTGTGAATCGTTGAGTGCTTACTCTTTATAGGGAGGGCGCCCCGTTCGTTTGGAGATTGGATTCGTCTTTCTTATATGTTTTCATTCCATGGACTATTTGATTTCATTTTCAATGTCAATCCGTATTTCAAGATTTGACTCTCGCTCGTAAACAAAAAAAAATAAGGATTCAGGCTCGCCCTCGCTAAAGTGGCAAAGAATCCTTCGCCGCGATTATAATTACATAAACCAGTCGCTGTCTCTACAATTTCGTAGAATATATGGATGAAGTCTCATTCATGGATTCATCTGGTGGGCAAGCCCTCGTAGACTTTTTCTACCTAAAGATTTGTCTCGGACGCTTCGATCACTGAATTAGACCCTACCACATGTGTTTAAGTTTGAGAGCCACCCTGTTCTCTATGGGTCGAAGCCCCAGACCAAGACCTTGTCGTGGATGGAGTTGCCCGATAATATGACTTACTGTTTATGCTATGGCTCTGTTGCTGGACAGTCAGCGGGAATTCCGGGCTGTCCTTGACAAGTGATCAATCCAAAGAGCTCCGATCGATGGAAGAAAGCGAGCACTCAACCTCACCTAGATCTTCCTTTGTTGCACCTAATATAGAAAGAAAGAAGACTGGTAATAGGTCTCTTTTCTTTTGGAAAAATCGATCTAAGTGTAGCCTGTTTTTGATTCATCCAATTGTGGAGAGTGAGTCTAGTTTCATACTTCCAATTCCTCTAAAGGAGTTGACCCGCATCAGTAAGAGGGATGATATATTGACAGACTTATCCCTGGACCATTTGCTGCCTACTTTACTGGCCTGGCCCTACCCCCTACTTGAATGAAAGCATTACGCCAAGTCCTTTTTCTTATTCCTTACTCTATTGGCTGGCTCACGGGACTACTTGATCAGTGGAACCACTCTATTTGATTACTAGTTATTCATTAAGCCCGTCTTTTATGCATACTAGAATTGTTTAGCCCAGGAGGGATTTCTCGACTCAAATGGGGCTCTTCTTCTTCAAAAGAGATCTCTGACAACTCGAGTCATCCACCACTATTACATAATAGGCCTCCTTCTGATCCAAGGCGCCCTTCTGTTCCAGCTGGATTATTCTCCTTTCTTTCAGGTCACTTTTGATGCAGGAATTAAGGTTGGGAAACCCCCTTAGAGCGTGAGTAGAGTCTTCAATCACAAATGAAATTGGATCAAGAGCCGTACTGGTTGAATAACATTTTTAGGTGCCATAGTTTATTGCAACTGAACCCTTGACCCGGTTGCTAATGAAAAAAAATAAAGATATTAAAGGTTTGCTTAGCTAGCTGCTTTGACTGGTGGGACAGAAAGAAGAATCTATCTTCAAGGAACTTCTTTTTGGCTGAACTAACCTCTTCCTTTTGCAGCCAGACAACTGGCAGATAAGCCGAGCATCTGAAGAACATAAGATCCGACGCCAGGCATAAAAGTCATATTGTCCACTAGGGCAATTGGCACAACCAGGTATCTCAAACATTGATAAGGGAGGAATCCGGCTTTCATTAGGATAACATTCTTTTCATCCGAATGACAAGGCTTGCTAACTAGGAGGATCGATTATGCTATAAGTAGAGAGACCTTCAAGCACCTTCGGAAGATTAAGGCACACCTCCTAACTCACTAATTCTCACAACAGTTAGTCGACCAGGAAGACCTAACTAAGACTCGAACCATTGGGAAACCCATCGGACTCGGCAAGGTGAAGCTTTCTGAGTTCTATTTCCAGTCTGGAATAAGAACAGACTGAACACAAAGCAGCCAATCGAAATCAACCTTCGAAGAGACACGAATCACATACCTTTCTGACAAACCGGATTAATTAAGAAGGGCTAGATCGACATCTCAGCTAAGGCAGGGCATTCATGGATGGTCCGACAAAGCAGCTTTTCCGTGGGGGGTCAATCGATCCTACTAACTCCTAAACGGCTCCCTAATTCCTCACCTAAAACATCCCGTAGGCGACAAAGAAAAGAAGTGATTAAAATCTCCTCGTATAGACAAGTAAGGTAAGGGTATCTGTTGTTTTCGGTCAAAGCGAGAGTGCCGATCAGAAGTAGCAAAAAAGGACTCTGTTTTTGATGAATTTCTGAGAAAAGTCGTTGAAAAAGTGGGTGAAATTAGTCAGCTGGGTGAGCTCGGAGCTTAGGCAGTGGAAAAGTGCTTCCTGGCTAGCGACTCGACTGTAACTCCTCTCCATGGCAGGGAGAGAAGCTTCAATTTCCACTCGTGAGACTGAGCGAGACAAGGAAGCGCAATACGACTCTTCATGATGAAGCGCCTTAACGCATCCTGGCACTTGTTTCTCAACACCGTATTTCTCGACAACTTGTATTTGTAAATAAAAAAGACTACTCATTCTGTCTAGTAATTCCTTATGGCATTAGGGACCTTCTTTCAGGTCAATTTCATGTTTTTTGGCACTCGGGAAATTTCTTTCTGGCATTCGTCAAGTCATTTTCATCGTGGTACTACTAGTCACTCTTTTCGGCACATCATAGGCCTCACCATCAGATGCCGAATTCGCTGAATAGGAATCCCTTGATCCGATGATCCGAGAAGGAAGGCCTTTCCATGGGTGGTGGGGAATGAAAGAAGTGAATTCATTTCCAAGGGAACGGATATCGCATATCGCAACTGACCACTAATAATCAAAATAGTGATCTCTCATTCTATCACATCTACCTTCCCCACCCTCCGCCCTTATCTCCAGAGGGGACCCTGGTCATCCACCGTATAGTACCTCGGGGTCAGTAGCAAACGAAAGCGAGCACGAAAGGAAGGCTTAGACCAGCTCCTTGTAGGGTGTAATTCCAATTGTCTTTGTCCCAATGTCTGTGATCAAGCCAGAAAGAATAGCTTAATAGAGATCGAATTCGGTACAGATATAAAGAAAAGGCTCACAGCAAGAGCATCTGGCAGGCGGGGTGTCAGCAGTTGGGCCAAGCGAAACAACAACATCACATGAATCTCTTTGTGGATCACTTTTCCTAGTCGCATAACCAAAGAAGAGGCATTGTCTCAATGAGCATGCAATAAAGTGTAAACAAGGCTCTTGCGCACACATCCGATATCGGTTTGCTTCCTCCACTGCACACACACGGCTAGTTGAAATGTGTAATGACAACGAGAAGACTGAAAGCGAGATTGCAGGCGAGTTGGTTAACGCGGATCCCAATTCATCATAGTAAATCCGCCTTGTGATCGGTTCGCAGAGAAGAGCTTGAATGCCTCATTGCTATCGCTTGAATTCATCTATTTGCTCATAGATCTTGTTTGTGGTCTACGAAGGGAATGTTCAGCGAGTATGCCTGCAATACGAGTAAGGGGAACTCTTGTTTGAGAACTTTAGCTAGGTTAGCTAGCTCAGCTTCTCCTATGACTA